GCTAGCGTAGCTTAATTCAAAGCATAGCACTGAAGATGCTAAGATGAGTCCTAAAAAACTCCGCATGCACAAAGGCATGGTCCCGACCTTACTATCAGCTCTAACTCAACTTACACATGCAAGTCTCCGCAACCCGGTGAGTATGCCCTCAATCCCCTGCCCGGGGACGAGGAGCGGGCATCAGGCACAAACATTAGCCCAAAACGCCTAGCCTAGCCACACCCCCAAGGGAATTCAGCAGTGATAAATATTAAGCCATAAGTGAAAACTTGACTCAGTTAGTGTTAAGAGGGCCGGTAAAACTCGTGCCAGCCACCGCGGTTAGACGAGAGGCCCCAGTTGATAATACGACGGCGTAAAGGGTGGTTAAGGATAAACAAAAATTAAAGCCAAATGACCCCTTGGCCGTCATACGCTTCTAGGCGTCCGAAGCCCTAACACGAAAGTAGCTTTAAACAAGTCAACCTGACCCCACGAAAGCTGAGAAACAAACTGGGATTAGATACCCCACTATGCTCAGCCGTAAACTCAGACATTCAACTACAATTAAATGTCCGCCAGGGTACTACAAGCATCAGCTTAAAACCCAAAAGACCTGACGGTGTCTCAAACCCCCCTAGAGGAGCCTGTTCTAGAACCGATAATCCCCGTTAAACCTCACCACCTCTAGCCACCCCAGCCTATATACCGCCGTCGTCAGCTTACCCTGTGAAGGAAATAAAAGTAAGCAAAATGGGCACAACCCAGAACGTCAGGTCGAGGTGTAGCGCATGAAGTGGAAAGAAATGGGCTACATTTTCTACTATAGAATATTACGAACATGCACCATGAAATAATGCTTGAAGGAGGATTTAGTAGTAAAAAGGAAATAGAGTGTCCTTTTGAACCCGGCCCTGAGACGCGTACACACCGCCCGTCACTCTCCCCTGTCAAAATGCGCTAAAAATACCTAATATCACAGCACCGACAAGGGGAGGCAAGTCGTAACACGGTAAGTGTACCGGAAGGTGCACTTGGACTAAACCCAGGGCGTGGCTGAGTTAGTTAAGCATCTCACTTACACCGAGAAGACATCCATGCAAACTGGATCACCCTGAGCCAAACAGCTAGCTTAACCACTAAAATAACCAAACAATATAAATAAATAAAACAAGCCTAACACCATAAACTAAAACATTCTTTTACCTGAGTATGGGAGACAGAAAAGGTTCAACCAAAGCAATAGAAATAGTACCGCAAGGGAAAGCTGAAAGAGAAATGAAATAACCCATATAAGCACCAAAAAGCAAAGATTAAACCCTGTACCTTTTGCATCATGATTTAGCCAGTCCACCCAAGCAAAGAGACCTTTAGTTTGAAACCCCGAAACCAGGTGAGCTACCCCGAGACAGCCTATTAAGGGCCAACCCGTCTCTGTGGCAAAAGAGTGGGAAGAGCTCCGGGTAGAAGTGACAGACCTACCGAACCTGGTGATAGCTGGTTGCCTAAGAAATGAATAGAAGTTCAGCCTCATATGCCTCAGATCAAACAAACCAAGACATTAAGAGAAACACATGAGAGTTAGTTAAAAGGGGTACAGCCCCTTTAACAAAGGACACAACCTTACCAGAAGGATAAAGATCATAATCCATAAAACATTCCGTTCTAGTGGGCCTAAAAGCAGCCACCTACACAGAAAGCGTTAAAGCTCAGACAGACAAAAGTTTATTATTCCGATAAAAAATCTTACTCCCCTAAATATTATTAGGCCAATCCATGCCCCCATGGAAAAGATTATGCTAAAATGAGTAACAAGAAGGCCCGCCCTTCTCCCAGCACAAGTGTAAGCCAGACTGGACTAACCACTGGCAACTAACGAACTCAACCCAAGAGAGCATTGCGAACCACAAAAACTCCAAGAAGAACCCGCAACCAAACAATCGTTACCCCCACACTGGAGTGCTACCATGGGAAAGACTAAAAGAAAAGGAAGGAACTCGGCAAACACAAGCCTCGCCTGTTTACCAAAAACATCGCCTCCTGCAATACAACCAAGTATAGGAGGTCCAGCCTGCCCAGTGACCACAAGTTCAACGGCCGCGGTATTTTGACCGTGCAAAGGTAGCGCAATCACTTGTCTTTTAAATAGAGACCTGTATGAATGGCCAAACGAGGGCTTAACTGTCTCCCTTTTCAGGTCAGTGAAATTGATCTATCCGTGCAGAAGCGGGTATAACAATACAAGACGAGAAGACCCTTTGGAGCTTAAGGTACAAAACTCAACCACGTCAAGCAACTTAATAAAAAGTAAAAACTTTGTGAAACATGAGATTCTACCTTCGGTTGGGGCGACCGCGGAGGAAAAAAAAGCCTCCAAGTGGACCGGGACAAACTCCTAAAACCAAGAGAAACATCTCTAAGCCACAGAACATCTGACCAAACATGATCCGGCCACCAGGACCGATCAACGAACCAAGTTACCCTAGGGATAACAGCGCAATCCCCTCCCAGAGTCCATATCGACGAGGGGGTTTACGACCTCGATGTTGGATCAGGACATCCTAATGGTGCAGCCGCTATTAAGGGTTCGTTTGTTCAACGATTAAAGTCCTACGTGATCTGAGTTCAGACCGGAGCAATCCAGGTCAGTTTCTATCTGTAAACGCTACTTTTCCTAGTACGAAAGGATCGGAAAAAGGGGGCCCATACCAAGAGCACGCCCCACCCCCAATTTATGAAAACAAATAAATAAAGCAAGGGGTAGAGCCATAACACGCCAGCCGAAATAAGGACACACTGGGGTGGCAGAGCATGGTAAATTGCGAAAGGCCTAAGCCCTTTTAACCAGAGGTTCAAATCCTCTCCCCAGTTTATGCTAAACACCCTAATAACCCACCTAATTAACCCCCTAGCCTACATAGTACCAGTCCTCCTAGCAGTGGCCTTCCTAACATTAATTGAACGAAAAGTGCTAGGATATATACAGCTACGAAAAGGCCCTAACGTAGTAGGACCCTATGGACTACTCCAACCTATCGCTGACGGAGTAAAACTCTTCACCAAAGAGCCCGTCCGCCCATCCACATCATCTCCATTCCTATTTCTCGCCACCCCAATATTAGCCCTAGCCCTAGCCATAACCCTGTGAGCACCCATACCTTTACCCTACCCAGTAACTGACCTTAACCTAGGAATTCTTTTCATGCTAGCCCTATCAAGTCTTGCAGTATACTCAATTCTAGGGTCAGGCTGAGCATCAAATTCAAAATACGCACTAATTGGGGCCTTACGGGCTGTAGCCCAAACAATCTCATATGAAGTCAGCCTAGGCCTAATTCTCCTTTCCGTAATTATTTTCTCAGGAGGGTACACCCTACAAACATTCAACACCACCCAAGAAAGCATTTGACTACTCATCCCTGCTTGACCTTTAGCCGCAATATGGTACATCTCAACACTAGCCGAGACAAATCGAGCACCATTTGACCTAACAGAAGGAGAGTCAGAGCTCGTGTCAGGTTTCAACGTAGAGTATGCAGGAGGCCCCTTCGCCCTATTCTTCCTAGCTGAATATGCCAATATCCTACTAATAAATACTCTATCAGCCGTACTATTCCTAGGAGCCTCACACTTCCCAAACATCCCCGAACTCACAACAATTAATCTCATAACCAAAACCGCACTTCTGTCCATCCTATTCCTGTGGGTACGAGCTTCATATCCACGGTTTCGATACGACCAACTAATACACCTAGTCTGAAAGAACTTCCTTCCACTAACACTTGCCTTTGTACTATGACACACCGCTCTGCCAATTGCACTAGCGGGACTTCCCCCACAACTATAAACAAGGAACTGTGCCTGAATGCCCAAGGACCACTTTGATAGAGTGATTTATAGGGGTTAAAATCCCCTCAGTTCCTAGAAAGAAGGGAATTGAACCCATACTCAAGAGATCAAAACTCTCGGTGCTTCCTTTACACCACTTCCTAAGACGGGGTCAGCTAATAAAGCTTTCGGGCCCATACCCCGAACATGACGGTTAAAGTCCCTCCTCCGCCAATGAACCCATATGTACTTGCAATCCTATTATCCAGCCTGGGTCTAGGAACCACCCTAACCTTTGCCAGCTCCCACTGACTGTTAGCCTGAATGGGCTTAGAAATTAACACCCTAGCAATTACCCCCTTAATAGCACAACACCACCACCCCCGTGCAGTAGAAGCAACAACAAAATATTTCCTAACCCAAGCCACCGCAGCAGCAATAATCTTGTTCGCAAGTACAACAAATGCTTGAGTAACAGGAGAATGAAGCATCAACGACCTATCAAGCCCTATCGCCAGCACAATATTTATAGCCGCCTTAGCCCTCAAAATTGGACTTGCACCAATACACTTTTGAATACCAGAAGTACTACAAGGACTAGATCTATTGACAGGACTAATTTTATCCACATGACAAAAACTTGCCCCTCTCGCACTTATTATTCAAACAGCACAAAACGTCAACCCCTCACTCTTAACAATGCTAGGAATTTTATCCGCACTAGTAGGAGGATGAGGAGGACTAAACCAAACCCAACTACGAAAAGTCCTAGCCTACTCTTCAATCGCACACATAGGGTGAATAATCATTATCATTCAATATGCCCCACAACTAACCATAATTGCACTAGGAACATACATCATTATAACCTCCGCAGCATTCCTCACCCTCAAAACACTAGCCACCACTAAAATAAATACCCTCGCAACAACCTGATCAAAGAATCCAGTCCTAGCATCAACAACCGCCCTAGTCCTACTCTCATTAGGAGGTTTACCACCACTCACGGGATTCATACCAAAATGACTAATTCTACAGGAACTAACAAAACAAGACCTCCCAATCATTGCCACAAGCATGGCCATAGCCGCCCTAATTAGTCTATACTTCTACCTACGACTATGCTACACAATAACATTAACCATCTCCCCCGCTACAACCAACTTAACCACCCCTTGACGAACCAAAACAACCCAAACCTCCCTACCACTATCCCTATTCATCACATCTGCCTTAGGCCTATTACCAATAACTCCAACCATCCTAATACTAACCACCTAGGGGCTTAGGATAATACTCAAACCAAAAGCCTTCAAAGCTTTAAATAGAAGTGAAAGTCTTCTAGCCCCTGACTAAGACCTACAAGGAATCAACTTGCATCTCCTGATTGCAAATCAGACATTTTTACTAAACTAAGGCCTTACTAGATAGGAAGGCCTCGATCCTACAAAATCTTAGTTAACAGCTAAGCGCTCAAACCAGCGAGCATCCATCTACTTTTCCCGCCGTTGAAACTCGGCAAGGCGGGAAAAGCCCCGGCAGACTGTCGTCTACGCCTTTGGATTTGCAATCCAATGTGCTCTTCACCACGGGGCTACTGGTAAGAAGAGGACTTAAACCTCTGTCTTCGGGGCTACAACCCACCGCCTAGACACTCGGCCACCTTACCTGTGGCAATCACGCGCTGATTCTTCTCTACTAACCACAAAGACATTGGTACCCTTTATCTTGTATTTGGTGCCTGAGCCGGAATAGTGGGAACCGCCTTAAGCCTTCTCATCCGGGCTGAACTAAGCCAGCCCGGATCGCTTCTAGGTGATGACCAAATTTATAATGTTATCGTCACTGCTCACGCCTTCGTAATAATCTTCTTTATAGTAATACCCATTCTCATTGGGGGATTTGGAAACTGGCTTGTGCCACTAATAATTGGGGCCCCAGACATGGCGTTCCCACGTATAAATAACATAAGCTTTTGACTACTACCCCCATCATTTCTTCTTCTACTAGCCTCTTCCGGCGTTGAAGCTGGAGCTGGGACAGGGTGAACAGTTTATCCACCTCTTGCAGGCAACCTAGCCCATGCAGGAGCATCAGTAGATCTAACAATCTTTTCACTCCACTTAGCAGGTGTCTCATCAATTCTGGGGGCAATTAACTTTATTACTACAACAATTAACATAAAACCCCCAGCTATTTCCCAATATCAAACACCTTTATTTGTTTGATCCGTACTTGTAACCGCCGTACTACTACTCCTATCATTGCCAGTTCTAGCCGCTGGGATTACAATACTTCTAACAGACCGAAACCTTAACACTACATTCTTTGACCCAGCAGGTGGAGGAGACCCAATTCTATATCAACACCTATTCTGATTCTTTGGGCACCCAGAAGTATACATTCTCATTCTTCCGGGGTTCGGAATTATCTCTCATGTCGTAGCCTACTACTCGGGTAAAAAAGAACCATTCGGTTACATAGGAATGGTTTGAGCTATAATGGCTATTGGCCTTTTAGGTTTCATTGTATGAGCCCACCATATATTCACTGTTGGAATGGATGTAGACACTCGCGCATACTTTACATCTGCAACAATAATTATCGCCATCCCAACAGGTGTAAAAGTATTTAGCTGACTAGCCACTCTTCACGGAGGGTCAATTAAATGAGAAACCCCCATACTATGAGCTCTTGGATTCATTTTCCTATTTACAGTGGGGGGACTAACAGGAATTGTCCTATCCAACTCATCACTCGATATTGTCCTTCACGATACATATTATGTAGTCGCACATTTCCACTATGTCTTATCAATAGGCGCTGTATTTGCTATTATAGCAGCCTTTGTACACTGATTCCCTCTATTAACCGGATATACCTTACACAGTGCCTGAACGAAAATCCACTTCGGGGTAATATTTATTGGAGTTAACCTCACATTCTTCCCACAACACTTCCTAGGACTAGCAGGCATGCCACGACGATATTCCGACTACCCAGACGCCTATGCCCTGTGAAATACAGTATCATCCATCGGATCATTAATTTCTTTAGTAGCAGTAATCATATTCCTGTTTATTCTATGAGAAGCCTTCGCTGCTAAACGAGAAGTATTATCTGTAGAACTAACTTCAACAAACGTAGAGTGACTTCACGGCTGCCCTCCTCCTTACCACACATACGAAGAACCAGCATTCGTTCAAATTCAATCAAACTAACGAGAAAGGAAGGAATTGAACCCCCGTATGCTGGTTTCAAGCCAGCCACATAACCACTCTGTCACTTCCTTCAAGACATTAGTAAAATGCAGATTACACCACCTTGTCAAGGTGAAATTGTAGGTTAAACCCCTGCATGTCTTAAGCCCAAAGCTTAATGGCACATCCAACACAATTAGGATTCCAAGATGCGGCATCACCCGTTATAGAAGAACTTCTTCACTTCCACGACCATGCATTAATAATCGTATTCCTAATTAGTACCTTAGTACTATATATTATCATTGCAATAGTTTCAACTAAACTCACTAACAAATATATTTTAGACTCCCAAGAAATCGAAATTGTATGAACCATTCTACCAGCTGTTATTTTAGTCTTAATTGCCCTGCCCTCCTTACGAATCTTATATCTTATAGATGAAATTAACGACCCCCATTTAACAATTAAAGCAATAGGGCACCAATGGTACTGAAGCTACGAATATACAGATTACGAAAACCTGGGCTTTGACTCCTACATGGTCCCAACACAGGACCTAACCCCAGGACAGTTCCGACTTTTAGAAACAGACCATCGAATAGTTATCCCAATAGAATCTCCAATCCGTGTTCTAGTATCAGCTGAAGACGTACTGCACTCCTGAGCTGTTCCATCCTTAGGCATAAAAATAGACGCGGTCCCAGGGCGACTGAATCAAACCGCCTTTATTGCCTCACGCCCAGGCGTGTTCTATGGACAATGCTCTGAGATCTGCGGAGCTAACCACAGCTTTATACCAATCGTAGTTGAAGCCGTCCCACTAGAACACTTCGAAAACTGATCCTCACTTATGTTAGAAGACGCCTCGCTAGGAAGCTAAATATTGGGCAAAGCATTGGCCTTTTAAGCCAAAGATTGGTGATTCCCGACCACCTCTAGTGAAATGCCACAATTAAACCCAAACCCTTGACTTGCAATTTTAATATTTTCCTGATTAATCTTTTTAACCATTATCCCAACTAAAATCTTAAATCATATTTCACCAAATGAACCGACCCCAGTAAGTGCCGAAAAGCACAAAACTGAATCCTGAGACTGACCATGATAGTAAGCTTCTTCGACCAATTCGCAAGCCCACTATATCTGGGTATTCCATTAATTGCTATTGCAATTACACTGCCCTGAGTACTTTACCCAACCCCATCATCCCGATGAATCAACAACCGACTTATTACAGTTCAAGGATGACTTATTAATCGATTTACTAATCAACTAATACTGCCCTTAAATATAGGGGGACATAAATGAGCACTCCTACTGGTCTCGCTAATAATCTTCCTAATCACCATTAATATACTAGGCCTACTACCATATACTTTCACACCCACAACACAGCTATCACTAAATATAGGATTCGCTGTACCACTCTGACTTGCCACAGTGATTATTGGCATGCGAAATCAACCAACAGTCGCTTTAGGACACCTGCTGCCAGAAGGTACACCTATCCCACTGATCCCAGTACTTATTATTATTGAAACAATTAGTCTATTTATCCGACCATTAGCCCTGGGAGTTCGACTCACAGCTAACCTAACCGCAGGCCATCTGCTAATTCAACTCATTGCCACAGCTGTATTCGTTCTCCTACCAATAATACCTACAGTAGCAATTCTAACTGCCACCGTACTTTTCCTGCTTACACTACTAGAAGTCGCAGTAGCAATAATCCAAGCTTATGTATTCGTACTCCTTTTAAGTCTATACCTCCAAGAAAACGTCTAATGGCCCACCAAGCACATGCCTATCATATAGTTGATCCAAGCCCATGACCACTAACCGGAGCCATCGCTGCTCTACTAATAACATCCGGCTTAGCAATCTGATTTCACTTCCACTCAACAACACTAATAACCTTAGGAATAATCCTCCTACTTCTTACTATATACCAATGATGACGTGATATTATTCGAGAAGGAACCTTCCAAGGACATCACACACCCCCTGTACAAAAAGGACTACGATACGGAATAATCCTATTCATCACCTCCGAAGTATTCTTTTTCCTCGGATTCTTCTGAGCCTTCTACCACTCAAGCTTAGCACCCACGCCAGAACTAGGAGGATGCTGACCCCCCACAGGAATCACCCCATTAGACCCGTTCGAAGTTCCACTCCTCAATACAGCCGTACTACTAGCATCAGGAGTCACAGTAACATGAGCCCACCATAGTATTATAGAAGGAGAGCGAAAACAAGCCATCCAATCCTTAGCGTTAACCATTATTCTAGGGCTTTATTTCACTGCCCTCCAAGCCATAGAATATTACGAAGCACCATTTACAATCGCAGACGGAGTTTACGGCTCAACGTTCTTCGTAGCCACAGGATTCCACGGACTACACGTCATTATTGGGTCTACCTTCCTGGCAGTATGTCTACTACGCCAAATCCAATATCACTTCACATCCGAACACCACTTTGGCTTCGAAGCTGCTGCCTGATACTGACACTTTGTTGACGTAGTATGACTATTCCTTTACGTATCTATCTATTGATGAGGCTCATATCTTTCTAGTATTTAAAGCTAGTACAAGTGACTTCCAATCACACAGTCTTGGTTAAACCCCAAGGAAAGATAATGAACCTAGTTACAACAATCCTAGTCATCACAATAGCCCTATCCTCAATTCTGGCAATCGTATCCTTCTGATTGCCCCAAATAAATCCAGATGCAGAAAAATTATCACCCTACGAATGTGGATTCGACCCCTTAGGATCTGCCCGACTACCATTTTCCCTGCGTTTCTTCCTAGTAGCAATCCTATTTCTCCTATTCGACCTAGAAATTGCTCTCCTTCTCCCCCTACCCTGAGGGGATCAACTCCACAACCCAACCGGAACATTCTTCTGAGCCACAACAGTCCTAATCCTACTGACCCTAGGTCTAATTTATGAATGAACCCAGGGTGGCCTAGAATGAGCAGAATAGGGGGTTAGTCCAAAACAAGACCTCTGATTTCGGCTCAGAAAATCGTGGTTTAATTCCACGACCCCCTTATGACACCCGTACATTTTAGCTTTAGCTCAGCTTTCATCCTAGGATTAATGGGATTAGCATTTCACCGCACCCACCTACTCTCCGCACTCCTGTGTCTAGAAGGAATAATATTATCCCTATTTATTGCACTAGCCCTATGGGCATTACAATTTGAATCCACGGGATTCTCAACGGCCCCTATACTACTTCTAGCTTTCTCTGCCTGTGAAGCTAGCACCGGCCTAGCATTACTAGTAGCCACCGCCCGCACCCACGGAACCGATCGCCTACAAAACCTTAACCTCTTACAATGCTAAAAGTATTAATTCCCACATTCATGCTATTCCCAACAATTTGACTAACCTCCCCCAAATGACTATGAACAACCACAACTGCACATAGCCTTCTAATCGCCTTCATTAGCCTAACTTGACTAAAATGAACATCAGAAACCGGATGAACCTCCTCCAACACATACCTAGCTACCGACCCCCTATCAACCCCCCTCCTAGTACTTACATGCTGACTACTCCCACTGATAATTCTAGCCAGCCAAAACCACATCAACCCCGAACCAATTAGCCGACAACGCTCATATATCTCACTCCTCGCCTCACTACAAACTTTTCTAATTATAGCATTCGGCGCCACAGAAATCATTATATTCTATATCATATTTGAAGCCACACTTATCCCAACTCTTATTATTATCACCCGATGGGGTAATCAAACTGAACGACTAAATGCAGGGACCTACTTCCTATTTTACACCCTAGCAGGGTCACTCCCCCTTCTAGTTGCCTTGCTCCTCCTCCAACAATCCACAGGAACACTATCAATACTAGTATTACAATATTCACAACCCCTTCAACTTAACTCTTGAGGACATATAATCTGATGAGCCGGCTGCCTAATCGCATTTCTAGTCAAAATGCCACTATATGGAGTCCACCTATGATTACCAAAAGCGCATGTAGAGGCCCCAGTAGCAGGATCCATAGTGCTAGCAGCAGTCCTGCTGAAACTTGGAGGATATGGAATAATACGAATGATAGTAATACTTGACCCACTATCAAAAGAACTAGCCTACCCATTTATTATCTTAGCCCTCTGAGGAATCATCATGACCGGATCAATCTGCCTCCGACAAACGGACTTAAAATCACTAATTGCCTACTCATCTGTAAGTCACATAGGGCTAGTAGCAGGGGGAATCTTAATCCAAACCCCATGAGGATTTTCAGGGGCAATCATTTTAATAATCGCTCACGGACTAGTATCCTCAGCACTATTCTGCCTGGCCAACACAGCATACGAACGAACCCACAGTCGGACAATAATTCTTGCCCGAGGACTACAAGTAATTTTTCCACTAACCGCAACCTGATGATTTCTAGCAAACTTAGCCAACCTGGCACTTCCCCCTCTACCTAATCTAATAGGAGAACTTATAATCATTACAACCCTCTTCAGCTGATCCCCATGAACAATTTTACTTACAGGGCTAGGAACACTCATCACAGCTGGCTACTCCCTATACATATTCCTAATATCACAACGAGGTCAAGTACCCAACCACATCACAGGACTCCAACCATTCCACACCCGAGAACATCTATTAATAACCCTACACCTAATCCCAGTTATCCTACTAGTAACAAAACCCGAACTCATATGAGGATGGTGCCATTGTAAGTATAGTTTAACCAAAATATTAGATTGTGATTCTAAAAATAGGGGTTAAAATCCCCTTACTCACCAAGGAAGAACAGAAATTAGTAAGTACTGCTAATCCTTATGCACCATGGTTAAAATCCATGGCTTCCTTGCGCTTTCAAAGGATAATAGCTCATCCGTTGGTCTTAGGAACCAAAAACTCTTGGTGCAAATCCAAGTGGAAGCTAAAATGACATTAATTATACACTCATCACTCCTCCTAATCTTTTTTATCTTAATATATCCCTTACTTACCACACTAAACCCCAATCAACAAGAATCTAAACTAGCAGAGATAACCAAAATTGCCGTAAGCTCCGCATTTTTTATTAGCCTCCTCCCACTCATAATCTTCTTAGACCTAAAAACAGAGGGCATCATCACAAACTGACACTGAATAAATACTCAAACATTTGATATCAACATCAGCCTTAAGTTCGACCACTACTCCCTAATCTTTATTCCAATCGCCCTATACGTCACCTGATCGATCCTAGAATTTGCACTATGATATATGCACTCCGACCCCAACATCAACCAATTTTTTAAGTACTTATTAACATTCTTAGTGGCCATAATTATTCTAGTTACAGCCAACAACATATTCCAATTATTCATTGGCTGAGAAGGGGTAGGAATTATATCATTCCTGCTCATCGGATGATGACATGGACGAGCAGACGCCAACACAGCAGCACTTCAAGCCGTCATTTATAACCGAGTAGGAGACATCGGACTAATCATAACTATAGCCTGATTTGCAACAAACCTGAACTCCTGAGAAATTCAACAAATCTTTACACTATCAAAAAACTTTGATATAACAATCCCCCTAGCAGGACTTATCCTAGCAGCAACAGGAAAATCAGCCCAGTTTGGTCTCCACCCCTGACTTCCATCCGCCATAGAAGGTCCTACACCAGTATCTGCCCTACTCCATTCGAGCACCATAGTTGTTGCAGGAATCTTCCTTCTAATCCGCCTCCACCCCCTCATAGAAAATAATCCACTGGCCCTAACGACCTGCCTCTGCCTAGGAGCACTAACCTCACTATTTACAGCTACCTGCGCCCTGACCCAAAATGATATCAAAAAAATTGTAGCCTTCTCAACATCCAGCCAGCTAGGATTAATAATAGTTACCATCGGACTAAACCAGCCACAACTAGCATTCCTTCACATCTGTACACACGCCTTCTTCAAGGCCATACTATTCTTATGCTCCGGATCAATTATTCATAGCCTAAACGACGAACAAGATATCCGAAAGATAGGAGGCCTATTTAATATCATACCCGCCACCTCGTCCTATTTCATAATTGGCAGCCTAGCCCTAACAGGAACCCCATTCTTAGCAGGCTTCTTCTCAAAAGACGCAATTATTGAAGCCCTAAACACCTCCTACCTCAACGCCTGAGCCCTGACCCTTACACTGATCGCCACATCATTCACTGCAGTTTACAGCTTCCGATTAGTATATTTCGTGACCATGGGGACCCCACGATTCCTACCCTTATCTCCGATTAACGAAAATGACCCACTAGTGATTAATTCCATCAAACGACTTGCCTGAGGAAGCATTATTGCAGGACTCATCATCACATACAACTTCCTGCCTATAAAAACACCAGTTATAACCATACCCACCACCCTTAAAACAGCAGCCCTCGCAGTAACCATCCTAGGCCTACTAACAGCCATAGAACTAGCCAACCTAACCAGCAAGCAAGTAAAAATTACCCCAATAACCCTCCCACACCACTTTTCAAATATACTCGGATTCTTCCCCGCAATCACCCACCGACTCCTCCCAAAACTTAAACTTACTCTAGGACAGTCAGCCGCTACCCAACTAGACAAAACATGACTTGAAACTGCCGGGCCAAAAGGCCTGGCACTAACACAAACAATTATAGCAAAAATTACAAACGACATTACACGAGGAATAATTAAAACATACTTAACTATCTTTCTCCTCACCCTAATCCTAGCCACCATCCCAATCCTTCTTTAAACCGCACGAAGAGTCCCACGACTCAGACCACGAGTAAGCTCCAGTACAACAAGTAGAGTTAAAAGCAACACCCAAGCACAAATAACCAACATTCCCCCACCAGACGAATATATAACAGCCACACCACTAATATCACCACGCAAAACAGAAAACTCCTTCAATCCATCTACAACTACCCAAGAGCCCTCATATCAACCCCCCCAGAAAAGCCCCGCCGCTAAGCCAACCCCTAATAAATAAACCAAAACGTAACCCAACACAGAACGACTCCCCCAAGCCTCTGGAAAAGGCTCAGCAGCCAAAGCTGCTGAATAAGCAAAAACCACAAGCATCCCTCCTAAATAAATCAAAAAGAGAACCAGCGATAAAAAAGAACCCCCATGACCAACCAAAACCCCACACCCAACCCCAGCCGCAACTACCAAACCAAGAGCTGCAAAATAAGGTGTAGGATTAGAAGCAACAGCAACCAAACCTACGACCAAAGCTATTAATAACAAAAACATAAAATAGGTCATAATTCTTGCTCAGACTTTAACCGAGACCAATGACTTGAAGAACCACCGTTGTTATTCAACTACAAGAACCCTAATGGCAAGCCTACGAAAAACACATCCCTTGATTAAAATTGCTAACGACGCACTAGTTGATCTACCAGCACCATCAAACATCTCAGTTTGATGAAACTTTGGGTCCCTTTTAGGGTTATGCTTAATCACTCAAATCCTAACCGGACTATTCCTAGCCATGCACTACACCTCAGACATCTCAACCGCATTCTCATCAGTAACCCATATCTGCCGAGACGTAAACTACGGGTGATTAATCCGTAATATCCACGCTAATGGAGCCTCATTCTTTTTCATCTGCATTTATATGCACATTGCCCGAGGCCTATACTATGGATCCTACCTGTACAAAGAAACCTGAAACATCGGAGTAGTCCTTCTACTACTAGTCATAATAACAGCCTTCGTCGGCTATGTTCTCCCATGGGGGCAAATATCCTTCTGAGGTGCCACAGTAATTACAAACCTATTATCCGCCGTACCTTACATAGGGGACACCCTAGTCCAATGAATCTGAGGGGGGTTTTCAGTAGACAATGCAACACTCACACGATTCTTTGCATTCCACTTCCTCCTACCATTTATTATTGCCGCCGCAACCATCCTCCACCTCCTCTTCCTCCACGAAACTGGATCAAACAACCCAGTTGGCTTAAACTCAGACGCAGACAAAATTCCATTCCACCCGTACTTCGTATACAAAGACATTCTTGGGTTCGTAATTATATTATTAGCCCTCACCTCACTAGCACTATTCTCCCCCAACCTGCTAGGGGACCCAGAAAACTTCACCCCCGCAAACCCCTTAGTTACTCCACCTCATATTAAGCCAGAATGATATTTCCTATTTGCATACGCCATCCTGCGATCAATCCCAAACAAGCTCGGAGGTGTCCTCGCACTACTATTTTCTATCCTAGTATTAATAGTGGTTCCACTATTACACACCTCAAAACAACGAGGATTAACATTCCGCCCAATCACCCAATTTCTCTTCTGAACCCTAGTAGCAGACATAGTTATTTTAACATGAATTGGAGGTATACCAGTAGAACACCCATTCATCATTATCGGACAAATCGCATCCGTCTTATATTTCGCACTATTCCTCATCTTCATTCCACTAGCAGGATGACTGGAAAATAAAGCACTAGAATGAGCTTGCCCTAGTAGCTTAGCCTAAAAGCATCGGTCTTGTAATCCGAAGATCGGAGGTTAAACTCCTCCCTAGCGCCCAGAAAAAAGAGATTTTAACTCTCACCCCTGGCTCCCAAAGCCAGAATTCTAAACTAAACTATTTTCTGAGGAAACCCCCACCTTATGGTTTAGTACATAATATGCATAATTTTACATAGATGTACTAATACATCTATGTATTATCACCAACTCATTATTTTAACCATAAAGCAAGTACTAACTTTTAAGGTAAACATAAAGCATAATATTAAGACTCAGAATAATTATTATTTTAACCTGAGTAATAGATTATTCCCCATAAATTCCATCTCAAATATTTCCTTGAAATAATCAACTATAATTTAATTGAACATGTTAATGTAGTAAGAGATCACCAACCATTTATATAAAAACATATCATGCATGATAGAATCAAGGACAATAAATGTAGAGTTGCATAACATGAACTATTACTGGCATCTGGTTCCTATTTCAGGGACATAAATTTATACTCCCCATAAAGATAATTATACTGGCATATGGTTATTGGTGTAGTACATAAATTTCATTACCCACCATGCCGAGCATTCTTTTATATGCATAACGTATCTTTTTTTGGTTTCCTTTCATTTGACATTTCAGAGTGCAAATATAAATGTAAGTTAAGGTAGAACATTTTTCTTGTATGTGTATTATAAATTAATTATTTTAAGACATAATTTAAGAATTACATATTTTTATATCAAGTGCATAACATATCTATCTTTTGTTCAACTAATCCTTATATCTCCCCTTTGGCTTTTGCGCGACAAACCCCCCTACCCCCCTACGCTCAACAAATCCTGTTATCCTTGTCAAACCCCGAAACCAAGGAGGACTCAAGAACGTGTTAACCAACAAGTCGAGATAAAAATTGGCATCCCATTATATATATATATATAAATCTTTTAAAAAAATATTTACACAATCAATTTACATCTTGTTAATTCAGCTGTATGAGTAAACTAGAGCTGGGTAGTAACTGATTACATGTAATCTGGATTACGTAATCAGATTCCAAAAATTAAGTACTTGTAATTAGAGTAAATTACATTTTAAAATACTCATAATCAGATGAGCTTTTGTTACTTTTTCACTATATATATATATATATATATGCACTAATTTATTCCACCACAATTTTTACACTGCCTAAAAGCCTCTGAAAAATTTCCTCAAAAATAGTTCGACACTAAATATTCTAATATTGTAATCA